TCTATAGATTTGTATGTAACTATTGAGAGTGAAGATATTCTACATAATGTGAATATTCCCCCCAAAAGTTTTCTTTTAGTTCAAAACGATCAATATGTAGAATCCGAACAAGTGATTGCTGAGATTCGCGCAGGAACATCTACTTTGAATTTGAAAGAGAAGGTTCGCAAACATATTTATTCTGATTCAGATGGAGAAATGCACTGGAGTACTGATGTGTATCATGCACCTGAATTTACATATGGGAATGTTCATTTATTATCAAAAACAAGTCATTTATGGATATTATTAGGGGAGCCGTGCCGTTCCAGTCTAGTCTCCCTTTCGATCCACAGGGATCAGGATCAAAAGAGTGCGCATTCCCTTTCTGTCAAGCGAAGATCTATTTCCAACCTCTCAGAAACTAATGATCGGGCGAGACAAAAAATCTTTAGGGCGCATTTTTCTGGTCAAAAAGAAGATAGGATTGCTGATTATTCAGACCTCAATCGAATCATATGTACTGATCATTCTAATCTCGTATATCCGGCTATTCTACCTATTCTAGCCGAGAATTCGGATTTTTTGTCAAATTTATTATCAAAGAGGCGAAGAAATCAATTCATCATTCCACTCCAATCGATTCAAGAACGCAAGAAGGAACTAATGCCCTGTTCAGGTATCTCGATGAAAATCCCCACAAATGGTATTTTCTGTGGAAATAGTATTATTGCTTATTTCGACGATCCTCGGTACAGAAGAATGAGTTCGGGCAGTACTAAATATGGGACTCTAGAAATGCATTCAATCGTGAAAAAAGAGGATTTGATTCAGTATCGAGGAGTGAGGGAATTTCGACCAAAACACCAAAAGAAAGTAGATCGATTTTTTTTCATTCCCGAAGAAGTGCATATCTTACCCGGATCTTCTTCCATTTCCATAATGGTACGGAACAATAGTATCATTGGGGTAGATACACAAATCACCTTAAATATAAGAAGCCGAGTAGGCGGGTTGGTCAGGGTGGAGAAAAAAAAAAAAAGAATTGAACTGAAAATCTTTTCTGGAGATATATATTTCCCTGGAAGAGCAGATAAGATATCCCGACATAGCGGCGTTTTGATACCACCAGGAACAAGAAAAACAAATGACAAGGAATCCAAAAAAGTGAAAAATTGGATCTATGTCCAACGGATTACGCCGAGCAAGAAAAAGTTTTTTGTCTTGGTTCGACCTGTCGTCACATATGAAATAATGGACGGTATAACTTTGGCCACACTTTTCCCCCCCGATCTATTGCAGGAAAGAGATAATGTGCAACTTCGAGTTGTCAATTATATCCTTTATGGAAATGGCAAACCAATTCGAGGAATTTCTGACACAAGTATTCAATTAGTTCGGACGTGTTTAGTTTTGAATTGGAACCAAGACAAAAAAAGTTCTTTTAGTGAAGCAGCCCGCGCTTCCGTTGTTGAACTAAGGACAAACGATTTGATTCGTCATTTCCTAAGAATCGACTTCGTAAAAGCCCCAATTTCGTATATCGGAAAAAGGAATGATCCTTGGGGTTTAGGATTGCTCGCTGATAATGGATTAGATTGGACCAATATCAATCCCTATTCCAAGGCAAGAATTCAACAAACCTTTAACCAAAATCAAGGAACTATTCATACATTTTTGAATAGAAATAAGGGATGTCAGTCGTTGAGCATTTTGTCATCATCCAATTGTTCTCGAATGGACCCAGTCAACGGTGCAAAATATCACAACGTCATACAAGAATCAATTCAAGAGGATCCTCTAATTCCAATTAGGAATTCATTGGGTCCTTTAGGAACATCCCTTCCAATTGCGAATTTTTATTCATTTGATCGGTTACTAACTCATAATCAGATCTTAGTAACTAACTATTTGCAACTTGACAATTTAAAACAGCCCTTTCAAGTATTAAAATTGAAATATTATTTAATTGCGGAAAATGGGAAAATTTATAATCCAAATCCACGCAGTAAGATTCTTTTGAATCCATTGAATTTGAATTGGTATTTTCTCCACCACAATTATTGTGCAGAGACATCTAAAATAATGAGTCTTGGACAGTTTATTTGTGAAAATGTCTGTATAGCCAAAAAAAGACCCCCCCTCAAATCGGGTCAAGTTATCCTTGTTCAAGTTGATTCTGTAGCAATACGATCAGCTAAGCCTTATTTAGCCACCCCGGGAGCAACTGTTCGTGGCCTTTATGGAGAAACTTTTTACGAGGGAGATACATTAGTTACATTTCACTATGAAAAATCGAGATCCGGTGATATAACACAAGGTCTTCCAAAAGTAGAACAGGTATTAGAAGTGCGTTCCGTTGATTCAATATCGATCAATCTAGAAAGGAGGGTTGAGGGTTGGAACAAATGTCTAACAAGAATTCTTGGAATTCCTTGGGGATTCTTGATTGGTGCTGAGCTAACTATAGCGCAAAGTCGCATCTCTTTGGTTAATAAGATCCAAAAAGTTTATCGATCCC